TGTTAATGGTTGATCAAGCTTGATGGATTCACCCTCTGAAATAAGAAGTTCTGGCCCTGGAGGTATAATATCAACCACTTGGTGCCCATCCGATGCATCAACGATGATTATTTCATATCCTCCTTTTTCTTTGCGTACTATTCTGCTTACTATACCCGCGGATGTAGCATTATAGACTGTATTGTTACTCTTGCTCCCATCAGGATAAATCTGACCCCTTCCCCTATTCCCACCTACATATATGGGATATTTTAAGAAGTGAACGTCTTTCTTCGTAGCAGGGTCAGGGGAAAGAATGGGAAAGACGATTTCACTATATTTCTGACCTGGAACAGGACCTATTACAAGAATATTTCTTTTATTGGGACGATAACTTTGAAAAGACAGATTTCCTATCTTTTCTTTCACCTCGGGGGAAATACGATCGGGGGGGGCTAATTCGAATCCCTCGGGTAAAATAAGAACAGCCCCTACATTCAAAGCCCCTTTTTTACCATTAGCAAGAACTTGTTTCAGTTGCATATCATAAGGAATTCGAACAACTGCTTCAAATACAGTATCAGGAAGTACAGCTTGCGGAACTTCAATATCCACAGGCTTATTAGCTAAATGGCAATTGGCGCATACAATTCGCCCAGTTGCTTCTCGTGGATTTTCATAACCTTTCTGCGCAAAAATGGGATACGCATTTGAAATAGATGTTCGAGTTATTACATATATCATAATCGATACAGAAATAGATCGAGTGATCTGTTCCTTTACCCAAGAAAAAGTATTTCTATTTTGCATGATCCAATCATTCATCCAGGAATTTCTACAATAAATTAGATAGGTAGCTAGTATAGTTCCCTATCCACGAGTCTGCCATTGTACCGAAATAATTCTATTTAAATAGGACAAATACCTTGAAGAGGTAGAAGTATAAAGAAAAAATAAGTCAAATGGAAAATGCTTTCTTTATGCGCGAAGAAAAATTTTGATTGATATCAGGAGATCAAATAAATTCTTCATTCATTCATCGAATGATAAATGACTACAAGTGAAGGAGATACACGATTTAAAAAAAGGAAGATCCAATATTTCACAATTGTATCTAGAATAACTGGAAAAGTGGAAACAAGACCAGATATAATTTGGTCGTTATGAGCCAATCCAAAATCATTGTAGATCGAACCAATCATTAGTTCCCAACCATGGGTCGAGTGAAATCCAATCCATAAATCAGTAACTAAAAGAATCGAAAAAGCTTTTATTGTGTCATTTAAGTTATAGAAGAATTCCTGAACCCAAGAATTAAGAATGACAAGTTCTTCATTACCCAGAAAAAAATAACCGCTTAAAATAGCGAAACATATTATATTTGTCAAAAAATGCAAAATGATATGGAGATGATATTCATTGTGTGTTTTGACCAATTGTATCGTTTCCTTGTGTATTCCTATACGAAGCTTTTTTAGGTTTTGTATATCTGTTTCTGGGTATTCTTTTATCATTTCATCCAACAAGAGTAGTTCTTCTAATTCTAGGAATTTTTCTAGAACATTTTTCTCTTGAATATCATTCAAAAGAGTTTCGGATTGCCTAGTATTCCACCAATTAATAATCCAAGGTTCGAGACTTTTTTGAAATAAGAGAGAGACCCACCAGGGCAAAAATACTATAGATGCAATATATGGGAGGGAAATCAATGCTTTCTTTTTTTTTTCATTTTTTTTATCTGTGAATTGTTAATGAACTGCTTCATTTGTCAACTCTATCTGATCTGATGTTTCTCTAAAGCACAAGTTCTATAACAAGGTATGGAACCTATGGATCTATTCCTATTTTTGTATAATAATTAACTCCTTAGATCCAGAAGGAATTAAGGAATATAGAAATACAAAAAATAAGGGTCCTTTTTCGGATGAAAAAAAATGAGAAATGTTGCACCGTTTAACCACAGCACAGGAATACGGTATCAGTTCAAAATACTTCAATTGGTACGCGCAAGAAATAGGCCAATTCGGCAGCTTTTTGCTCAATTTCTCGCGGAGTCAAATTCTCATCAGTACGAGTCAAGGGAATGTTTCCTTGGCCTCTGATTTCCATATAAAGAATACGACGAGGAAAAAGACCCTCTTTAACCTCCATTCTGATTGATTGGATATCTTTCATAAAGAAGCGAAGGAAGATGCGACGATTTATTCCAGGGAATCCCCAACGAAAAATACACATTATTCCTTCTTTTCTATCGAATCGGTCATAACCACTACCTACATTCCATGAAATTGTGCACCACAAATATGAACTAATGAATAGACCCGCGATCCCATAGAAAGACATCACGATTCCTTGTGGAAAAAAAATGATTTGCTGAGATGGAAATCCAGGTATCAGATTCCTACCAAGATAACTAGAAGTTCCAACCACTAAGAATCCTAGTGAACCTAAAAAAAGGATACAGGCCCAGCAAAAATTACTTGCTTTTCGAGACCCTGTTATAAGTTCTATCCATATATGTTCTGATCGCCAGTTCATACTATACTAGATCCACTTACATTCGATTGGAATTCAGAAAAATTCTGACTTTACTTTTCATGATGCCGAAATAACTTTCATCAACTAGCACTAGTTTGATATGAACCATTAGGAATAATTGGTTAGATACATATACTTTCTATTATAAATATTCGCCGATCATTTTTAACCAGATATACCCGCATATCATATACATACATTTATGCGGATACATGATATCCGCATGCATAACAGTTCTTTCATTTGTGTTCGGAAAAATCCACATATTGTCCCATATTACACTAAACAAATATCTGTATTATGATTCAGTGTTGAAATAAATTGATGAAATTTGGTCCCATCGGATCTAGACAATCTTATTTTTTTGGACATGAAGAAATAAAGAAGCCATTGCAATCGCAGGAAATACTAGGCCCACTAAAGGGACAAAAATAGAGGGTAAGTTAAGATCTGTCATAGAATGGGTACCTCGATTTAATATTTGTACCTATTATAAAGATATCTTATGATAAGTATCCCTATTATATAGAAACTATTCTAAATAATATTAATATTTAAGTAGTTAATAAGTGCAAGGAATGAGAACTAAATGAAGTGTACCTATTCATCTTTTTAGACGAATATATATGATAATCCGCTTTAAGTTTAATAAATTTTATTATTCCCCCATCCTTTTCTTTTATTATATTAGAAAGAATAAAAGAAAAGGTTTTTTATTAAAATTAACAAGTTTTTTATAAGTTCGTGACTCTAACTAAACTAATTCAACCCAACAAACAAAGATTCCTAGTAAAAAATGGGAGTTCTTATTCTTAGTAGACATGGAAATCACTTCTATTCTATATTTTCATTTTATTTCGATATTTTTTTTTTGCGTTTTTATTCAAAGGAAAGAAACCGTGCAGCTGAAATAACTCACTCAGAACACCTTTTAAAAGATTACGCGGTACGATTGGATCAAATAAGCCCTTATGGAATGAATACTCAGCCGCTTGTGAACCGTCGGGTACTGTTTTATTCAATGTTTGTTCAATTACTCTTTTACCCGCAAAAGCAATGTAGGCGTTGGGTTCAACAATAATAACATCTCCTAACATACCAAAACTGGCAGTTACTCCACCAGTTGTAGGAGATGTAAGGATTGATACATAGAATAACTTTTTATTTGATTGATAATTATATGAAGCAGAAGATATTTTAGCCATTTGCATCAAGCTCAAACTTCCTTCTTGCATACGTGCTCCCCCAGAAGCACACACAATAATGACAGGTAGAGATCGATTAGTAGCATACTCGATCAAACGGGTGATTTTCTCGCCTACTACAGATCCCATACTACCCCCCATGAACTGAAAATCCATAACCCCAATTGCTATGGGAATACCATTTAGTTGACCTATGCCTGTTTGAACAGCTTCAGTTAAACCTGTCCTTCTTTGATAAGAGTCGATACGATCTCTATAAGGTTCTTCCTCTGAATGAAATTCAATGGGGTCCGTGGGGACCATATCTTCATCCATGGGATCCCAAGTGCCCGGATCAATCAACAGTTCGATTCTATCTGAACTATGCATTTTCAAATGATATCCACACTGTTCACAAATATTCATTTTTGACCTAAAAAATTTTTTATAATTTAATCCATAACAATTTTCGCATTGAACCCATAAATTTCTGTATTTTTTATTTATATCAAAATCATTAGATCTTCCTCTTATATTGAAATCGCGGTTGTTACCACCAGTTCTTATACTAGAATTCCTGCTTTGACTACCGCTTACGCCTTCCGTACAAATGAAACTAGAAATGTAACTGTCACTGTAATTGTCGGTACCGTTGAAAGTGTCACTATGAATACGGACTTCAAAACGAAGATAACTATCAATGCAACTATTAATGTGATTATTCCAACTAGATTGAGTATCATACATGTAATGATAATAGTAGTGATTGTTACTCTTATACTTACTATTCAAATAATTAGAAAAACCAGGTTCTAGTTCACTCAGAAAAAAACCAATCTCCTGATTTTCAATATCAAAATATACAGAATAACTGTCACCATTACCATCCCTAACTAAAAAAGTGTTATCAGAGATAAAACTCCAAATATCCCTAATAGCAAATAAATAATCAACATTTCTGAAACTATCACTCCAACTAGGAATGGTATGTCCAACAGCATTAAGGCTATCCATTGATTTACTTAGCCCACACTTATGTTCTAACTTCGCCTTAGACAACATCGAATTGAACCACCACTTTTTCATAGAGTCTTCTTGTTCCCTATTTGATGAAAATATAATAGATGAATAGTCATTCGATGAATAATCGTTTTATTATTTTATTTCCTATCAGAATTAAGCATATGATCCAATCATTGGAATTTTTAACTAACAACGGGTGAGTATTGAAAAAAATGATTCTTTTTGGGGGGAATTCGGGGTATCAATATATATATATTATGATAGAATCTAGAATCCTCAATTAGAAATATAAAAAGAGGTTTCTCTCATGTCATGTACAAAAAAATTTTCATCGAAAAGATAAAAAGATAAATAGTTGTTTCTTCCTATACTATAACCTATAAATGAAATGAAGAATTGATTCTCGTATAATCTCTTATTATATAATATAATAAGAAGTTTCTATTGCAACATGAAATGAAAAAGGCAATATACAGGGTGGGTAGAGAGGAGCCCCCTTTGGCTTGATCTATAGCCTGAAACTGCGGGATAGAAAATGATCCACCAATCCCAAGGATCTATAATTAATCCTATGGATCCAACAATGTATAGGATGGTCATTCTTTATTCGGCCCAATCCTTTTCCTAAAAAAAAAGGATTGGGCCGAGTTTAATTGCAATCAATCAATTAGGAGAACAAACAGAAATTACTGAATTATGTGCGCCTAGTTCTTATCTGTTTATCTATTTCTGTTTATCTATCTTATCCACTGGTTCGAACTCGAATTTAATCTCTTTCCATACTTCACAGGCAGCGGCTAGTTCAGGGCTCCATTTGGCAGCTTCGCGGATAATCTCATTACCCTCACGAGCAAGATCACGTCCCTCATTACGAGCTTGTACACATGCTTCTAAAGATACACGATTAGCTGCCGCACCAGGTGCGTTTCCCCAAGGGTGTCCTATAGTTCCTCCACCGAACTGTAGGACGGCATCATCTCCAAAGATTTCGGTTAGAGCAGGCATATGCCAAACATGAATACCCCCTGAAGCCACGGGAATAACGCCTGGCATAGAAACCCAATCTTGAGTGAAAAAAATACCGCGACTTCGGTCTTTTTCAACAAAATTATCACGTAATAAATCAACAAAACCTAAAGTCATCTCACGTTCCCCTTCCAGTTTACCTACTACTGTACCAGCGTGAATATGATCTCCCCCAGACATACGTAATGCTTTTGCTAGTACGCGAAAATGCATACCATGATTTTTCTGTCTATCAATAACTGCATGCATTGCGCGATGGATGTGAAGAAGTAGACCGTTGTCGCGGCAATAATGAGCCAAAGTAGTATTTGCAGTGAATCCCCCAGTTAAGTAGTCATGCATTACGATAGGAGTTCCCAATTCTCTGGCAAATACGGCCCTTTTGATCATTTCTTCAGATGTACCCGCAGTTGCATTCAAGTAATGTCCTTTGATTTCACCTGTTTCGGCTTGTGCTTTAAAAAGTGCTTCAGCACAAAATAAGAAACGGTCTCTCCAACGCATAAAAGGTTGTGAGTTCACGTTTTCATCATCCTTGGTAAAATCAAGTCCACCGCGTAGACATTCATAAACCGCTCTACCGTAGTTTTTTGCGGATAATCCCAATTTTGGTTTAATAGTACATCCCAAAAAGGGACGACCATACTTGTTCAATTTATCTCTTTCAGATTGGATGCCATGAGGCGGGCCTAGGAAAGTTTTGGTATAAGCAGGGGGAATTCGCAGATCCTCCAGACGTAGAGCTCGTAGGGCTTTGAAACCAAATACATTACCCACAATGGAAGTAAACATGTTAGTAACAGAACCTTCTTCAAAAAGGTCTAAAGGATAAGCTACATAACAAATATATTGATTTTCTTCCCCAACAACGGCCTCAATGTGGTAGCATCGTCCTTTGTAACGATCAAGACTGGTAAGTCCATCAGTCCACACAGTTGTCCATGTACCAGTAGAGGATTCGGCAGCTACCGCAGCCCCTGCTTCTTCAGCGGGAACTCCGGGTTGAGGAGTTACTCGGAATGCTGCCAAGATATCAGTATCTTTGGTTTCGTAATCAGGAGTATAATAAGTCAATCTGTAATCTTTAACACCAGCTTTAAATCCAACACTTGCTTTAGTCTCTGTTTGTGGTGACATAAGTCCCTCCCTACAACTCATGAATTAAGAATTCTCACAACAACAAGGTCTACTCGATATGGATTATGCGTGAATGAAACCTTTGACAAAAATCTTTCAAAAAATATTCAACTAATATTATCAACGAATTAAGTTCGTTATTAGACCATGCATTTGATTCACCAAATACATCATTATTGTATACTCTTTGATATATATGGCGCAACCCAATCCTCAGTTTATAATTGAATTGAGCCACTTCGTATTTTGAATCTCAAAATAGAAATACTAAGAAAAATTCCCCTTGACAGTGATATATGTTGTATATGTAAATCCTAGATGTGAAAATAGGCATAATTCATCCATGAAAGGGAAAGGGTATAAAACAAAAAAAATAGGCACTATTATATATAAATATATAAAAGAAAATACAGAACATCAGCCCGAAATGAAATAATGAATCATAAATCAAGTTCGAATTAGAATTCCATAGATAATATAATTTAATCTAGTCTATATGGTATTTTCTATAATGATAGAGAAATGAAACGCACTTCACTTACTCACAATTCGTATTTATCTACTGGATCTTTTGAAAAAAAAATTGGTTGAACTTGAAAATTGACTCATTAAATGAGTAAACGATTGAATTTGATTCGGTTGGTTGGGTGGTACCAACTAAATCGAGTGCTAATTCCCACTTCTTTCTTATTGAATTAACCGATCAACTTGCTATCGGACATTTATTTTCGATTCAGCACTATTCCAATCAAAAAAAAAATTCGACATATTTCACTTTATTATGAAAACCAATCCTACTACTTCTGGTCCTGCGGTTTCCACACTTGACGAAAAAACCCTAGGGCGTATCGCTCAAATTATTGGCCCAGTACTGGATGTTGTTTTTCCCCCGGGCAAGATGCCTAATATTTATAACGCTTTGGTAGTTAAAGGTCGAGATACTGTTGGTCAGCAAATTAATGTGACTTGCGAGGTACAACAATTATTAGGAAATAATCGAGTTAGAGCTGTAGCTATGAGTGCTACAGATGGTCTGACGAGAGGGACGGAAGTTATTGACACGGGAGCTCCTCTAAGTGTTCCGGTCGGCGGAGCTACTCTCGGGCGAATTTTCAATGTTCTTGGAGAGCCTGTTGATAATTTAGGTCCTGTAGATACTCGTACAACATCTCCTATTCATAGATCTGCGCCCGCCTTTATACAGTTAGATACGAAATTATCAATCTTTGAAACAGGGATTAAAGTAGTGGATCTTTTAGCTCCGTATCGCCGTGGAGGAAAAATCGGACTATTTGGAGGGGCTGGCGTGGGTAAAACAGTACTTATCATGGAATTGATCAACAACATTGCCAAAGCTCATGGAGGCGTATCCGTATTTGGCGGAGTAGGCGAACGTACTCGTGAAGGAAATGATCTCTACATGGAAATGAAAGAATCCGGGGTGATTAATGAAAAAAATATTGCAGAATCAAAAGTAGCTCTAGTCTATGGTCAAATGAATGAACCGCCGGGAGCTCGTATGAGAGTTGGTTTGACTGCACTAACCATGGCGGAATACTTCCGGGATGTTAATGAACAAGACGTGCTTCTATTCATCGACAATATCTTTCGTTTTGTCCAAGCGGGATCAGAAGTATCCGCCTTATTAGGGAGAATGCCCTCCGCAGTGGGTTATCAACCCACCCTTAGTACAGAAATGGGTTCTTTGCAAGAAAGAATTACTTCCACCAAAGAGGGATCTATAACTTCGATCCAAGCAGTTTATGTACCTGCAGATGATTTGACCGACCCCGCTCCTGCCACGACATTTGCACATTTAGATGCGACTACCGTACTATCAAGAGGATTAGCTGCCAAAGGTATTTATCCAGCAGTAGACCCTTTAGATTCAACGTCAACTATGTTACAACCTGGGATCGTTGGCGAGGAACATTATGAAACTGCGCAAAAAGTTAAGCAAACTTTACAACGTTACAAAGAACTTCAGGACATTATAGCTATCCTGGGGTTGGACGAATTATCCGAAGAAGATCGTTTAACTGTAGCAAGAGCACGAAAAATTGAGCGTTTCTTATCACAACCCTTCTTCGTGGCAGAAGTCTTTACCGGTTCTCCGGGAAAATATGTTGGTCTCGCGGAAACAGTTAGGGGGTTTCAACTGATCCTTTCCGGAAAATTAGACAGTCTTCCTGAGCAGGCCTTTTATTTGGTGGGTAACATCGATGAAGCTACCGCGAAAGCTATGAACTTAGAAGGGGAGAAGAAATGACCTTAAATCTTTGTGTACTGACTCCTAATCGAATTATTTGGGATTCAGAAGTGAAAGAAATCCTTTTATCCACTAATAGTGGCCAAATTGGTGTATTACCAAATCACGCCCCTATTGCCACAGCTGTGGATATAGGTCTTTTGAGAATACGTCTCAACAACCAGTGGTTAACGGTGGCTCTAATGGGTGGTTTCGCTAGAATAGGTAATAATGAGATCACTATTTTAGGAAATGATGCGGAGATTAGTACTGACATTGATCCGCAAGAAGCTCAACAAGCTCTTGAAATAGCTGAAGCTAACTTGAGTAGAGCTCAGGGTAAGAGACAGGCAATTGAGGCGAATCTAGCTCTCAGACGAGCTAGGACACGAGTAGAGGCTGTGAATGTTATTTCAACATAATCAAACGAAGTTCTTTATTATACACCACAATTTACACCACATTTTGATTGAACACAATCAAATCTAGATGATACAATGAAAAAAGAAGATGGGTAGAGAAACTTATTAGATACCAGAATCCATGGTATCTAATAAGTTCTACCTACTATTGGATTTGAACCAATGACTCCTGCCGTATGAAAGCAATACTCTAACCACTGAGTTAAGTAGGTTATTTATCATCACAAAAAAAGGACCCGTCGTCTCCGGGATTATAGGTGGAATATTATTTCTAAGCAATACCAATCCGCTAACAGTAAACGGATCAGAGAGCTATGATGTGGGGTCCTATCTTGACAAGAAATTATCTATATGTTAAGATATCTATGACAAGGGCTATAGCTCAGTTAGGTAGAGCACCTCGTTTACACGTGCGCCAATGCTTTTCAAAGGAGCCCATTATGCAATGAACATAATTGATCTTATTGAGAAATTGATGTCTTACTCCATAGATTCGAGGGAACAATAGCCTGACAAATATTTGGTTCGGTCCGATTCGAGTACGAATTCGGGTGACAAATCAAATAGAATTCACAATTGATTTGTTAATTGATAAGGTAAATACCCAATCCATTCAATGCTAGGCCTAATGAGTATAAGGGACTCAAAAGAACCTCTTTTCGTCTTATGAACTTTAAGGTGTATGAAGTCTCATATTTGACTCTTGCTGCGGAACGATAGAGACTCCATTTAACTTAGGTTGATCTAGGCCGGAGGCAGACCTAAGTCAAGGCAACCCTTCTTTGAAACACTTTGGTATTGCTCCTAGATCAGAATACAAATACTGAATCGAAGAGCACATGGAGCCATCTTATTATCTTCCTGTAAAGAAAAAATATGGTGGACTAACTGATCTTTACATTAATCAGTTGATGAAAGAGCCCAATGCAACAAAATGCATGTTGGGTCTTTGAAACAGTTCGAATCATTTTGATAATAATCAGTTTGATCTGTTTTACCGAGAAGGTCTACGGTTCGAGTCCGTATAGCCCTAACACATTTCATTTTTTTTTTTTTTTGTTTTTTGTATAGACATTCTATTTTAGTTTAGTATAGTTTTCATTTCCTCATTAGTACTTGTTTATGGATTGACAGATTCCTTTGTCCATAGAAATGAAAGCATTACCACATGTCCATGTCAATACATAAGGACAGGAAAATAAAAACAAGAATTCATTCCAAAAGATCCAATCACGATTTGCAAAATCTCGGATAAAATACCTATCCTTTTTCATTAATCTTCATGGATGAATTACATATGACTTTTTTCCTGCCCATGATCAAAAAGTTACTGATATATTTTTGTTTTGGTATACCCAATCCCAGTCAATTTATGAAGTGAAAATCGTGACATGATCCTTTCTAAAAACTTCATTCTGACCCAATCAAGTCGAATACAATACTTAAGTTACACGGATCTAGTAGTACCTATTCTTTTGTTGGTCTTGTATTTGTAGGAGTCCCCCGACTCCGACTAATTAGTTTTTGGCCGAACAATAATCAAATTGGTTGTTTCAAATATAATGCAGAGATAATGAATTGGTCCCTAATGTATCAATGTTCCTTCTTCTCTATTCTATGAGTTGGGTCGGTTTGGGGATTTGGTCTATCGAATTGTTCAACGATGTGTGATTCTTTCTTTTCTATTAGAAGTATCTTATGTAGATCATTTATCATTCCACTGATGACTGATTCTATCACTCTGCGCTATCTTTCATTGTGTAGTGTAAGTTTGCTTCAAAACAAACCCTTTTGTAAGGAAACCCAACTCATCGGTTGGTCTTACTAAGTGTTATTGCCATAACAAGTATTTTTGTTCTTCCCAAATCACGGTCTTTCTTTAGTACTCGATTCTTTTTATTTCTGAGAGGATCCGCGAGTATAGTACAGATTCCAAGTTTCGAATTTTTTTGGTATAGAAAGATATGAGTTGTTATATGTAAAGGTTCCTTGCAACTCAACGAATCAATAAAGTAAAGAAAATAGAGATAAAATCTAGGATCAAGGAAGGGAGATAAAATAGAATATAATCGTTCGATGTATTAGATTATATTTATGTATTCCTATCGAATCAATAGAAGCAACGATTTTCTACCCGAATTTTAATGAAAAAAATACTTCAAGTAGAATATGCTAGAAATCCCTAGTCATTTTACCCCAATGGAAATGAAATTCGAATATTCGAATAGAAATAAATATATAATATAGATAAATTAAATTGGAAATTCGAAATAAATTCTAAATAAAATTAACTAAACTATAAAAACAAAAACATAGTTATACTAATATGATAGATATTATTAGTATTATTTATTACTATTATAATATAATTATAGTATATAAATATACTATTTTAGTATTTGTATTTAATTACTTTATTCTATTTAGTGTATTTTGTTTTTAGGGAGAAACCGAGACAAAGTAAGAGAGTTTTGTTTGTGTAAGAGTATCCTATGTCTACACTATATGTAAATGGAATCGAAATGCAAAATAAATATAAGTGGGGTTCCATTGTATGAATCTTTAAACAAGACATGCCTTATAGAAAACAAACTCTAAACTATGCGGATTTGATCAAAAAATTTTCTTTTTTCGTCTAAGAAGTTCTGGATGAATTGACAATTTCAATTCAAATTGAATAATTCAGCCTATTCCACATTAATAGGTCCACATTAATAGGAGTATATTTATGTTTCTGCTTCACGAATATGATATTTTCTGGGCATTTCTAATAATATCGGGTGCTATTCCTATCTTGGCATTTGTAATTTCTGGAGCTTTAGCTCCGATTAATGAAGGACCAGAGAAGCTCTCTAGTTATGAATCAGGTATAGAACCCATGGGAGACGCTTGGGTACAATTCCGAATCCGCTATTACATGTTTGCTCTAGTTTTTGTTGTTTT